CGGGACTTATGGTATTTTTTTTAAGCAGGTCTTTTACTCAAAATTACTAAAAATAATACATTACCTACTCTTTATGTATAGTACACTTAATATTAATCAAACAACTTTTTGTTTTCCCTCTTGCAACTTTGATTTACCACTGTCAGGATTGAGCAAAGTTTTAGTAATAATAAACTTCGCATAATTAAGTAGGTTTGTTTAGATAAGGCAATGAAATTGTGGTAATAATATTTTACTAAATTTTATGACTGCATTCTTGATAAATTGCTGGTAAATTATTTGAGTAAGTTATCTATTAGTTAGTTGAAAAGAACTAATTAGAACATTCAATTTATAGCCAAATTTATAGTGGTACATCCGAGTAATTCTATTATCAATGCTTTTTAAGCAAAAAACTTACATTGTTACTAGTTAGTCACAAGTCTCAAACAAATAGAAGCCTTCACTCAAATAAGTCTAATACTTTCATCAGAAAAAAAATAATCCATTTGCTTTTCTTAGTTTTTCAGTACTCCACATAGATCATTGTTTCCATTTTTTTAGATTACGGATAATCATCAGTACATTTTTTTTTTGTTGCAATTTGACATTAGTATAAACAATGAAAAAGAACACCTAGTTCTAAAAGTCAAAACAAGCATCTCCTCAGGTAGGATTTGAACCTACGACCAATCGGTTAACAGCCGACCGCTCTACCACTGAGCTACTAAGGAACAATGAGTTTAATTCTAAAAACATTCAAAAACTTTTCAACCTAAAATTAGCCCATAAACTGTTCAAAGAACCAAAAAATTCTTGGATTAAGAATGGAAATAACTTTCAGTACACTCTACCTTCTTTTATTATAGGGTAAAAAGATAACGATAGCAATCCCCTAAACTCTACATCGAAAAATTTTTAGACAAGGGGGAGGCGGTCAACCATCACTATGATCTTCTCCAGTGTCCTCCCCGAGATGCTTATTGATTAAGCAAGTTCAATGATGCTACAATCTTAACGATTTGCTAAGTCAACTCATTCTCCCGAAGGGCTACAAATAACTCTTCTACAAAAAAAAGTATTCTTTTATCCTAAAAGTGAGCAGATCATGGTGAAACGGTTTTAACCGACTTTACCTATTTTTCCGATTCCTTTCTTTTAATAAAACAAAGCAGATTTTATAGCACTTGGAAATTATTTTCAATCACAAAATCTCTTTCAAAATCCCTTTTCCTGTTTGTCCTTTGACCTCTTTGCTTACTTCATGTTTAGAGTCTTTGGCTTATAGACTAAATGTTAGAGTACGTAACATTCTATCTGATCTACTCCGGTTTTTTGTTAATCAAGTAGTAAGGTTGTGGAAAGTAGCGAAGTCAGAAAAACTCCATATTCACGATTGTATCCTTATTCTTGAAAGAATTTAAAAGAATTTTAAATTTACTTAATAAATTAATTCAAAAGCTCATAATAACATAAAATATGTTATCATAAATAAATATTATTTAAATAATATAGCTATATAAAAAAAACAAAAACATACAAAAAATTATGAAAATAGCAGTTTATGGGAAAGGTGGCATAGGAAAATCTACAACTAGTTGTAATATTTCTATTGCATTAGCAAGACGTGGGAAAAAAGTTTTACAAATCGGTTGTGATCCAAAACATGACAGTACATTCACACTTACAGGATTTTTAATTCCTACAATTATAGATACTTTACAATCAAAAGATTATCATTACGAAGATGTTTGGCCTGAAGATGTAATATATAAAGGTTATGGCCGGTGTGATTGTGTAGAAGCTGGAGGACCTCCTGCTGGAGCTGGATGCGGGGGTTATGTTGTCGGAGAAACTGTTAAATTATTAAAAGAATTAAATGCTTTTTATGAATATGATATTATTTTATTTGATGTTCTAGGGGATGTAGTATGCGGTGGCTTTGCTGCTCCATTAAATTATGCAGATTATTGTATTATTATTACAGATAATGGATTTGATGCGTTATTTGCTGCTAATAGAATAGCAGCTTCAGTAAGAGAAAAAGCTCGTACACATCCTCTTAGATTAGCAGGCTTAGTTGGAAATCGTACATCAAAACGAGATTTAATTGATAAATATGTTGAAGCTTGTCCAATGCCAGTTCTAGAAGTATTACCTCTTATTGAAGATATTCGAGTTTCTAGAGTTAAAGGTAAAACTTTATTTGAAATGGTAGAATTACAACCCAGTCTTAAATATGTTTGTGATTTTTATTTAAATATAGCAGATCAAATTTTATCGAAACCAGAAGGAATTATTCCAAAAGAAGTTCCAGATCGAGAATTATTTAGTTTACTTTCAGATTTTTATTTAAATCCTGTAAACACTGTAAATGAAAAAAATAAACCAAATTTAATTGATTTTATGATAATTTAGAAAAAAATTTTTGTTTTTTAGTTAAGGAAATATATAAATATGTCAATAAAAATATCTGAAACTCTCACTTTTGAATGCGAAACAGGTAATTATCATACATTTTGTCCTATTAGTTGCGTAGCATGGTTATATCAAAAAATTGAAGATAGTTTTTTTTTAGTAGTTGGTACAAAAACATGTGGTTATTTTTTACAAAATGCTCTTGGAGTTATGATTTTTGCTGAACCTCGTTATGCTATGGCAGAATTAGAAGAAGGTGATATTTCAGCTCAATTAAATGATTATGAAGAATTAAAACGATTATGTGTTCAAATAAAAAAAGATAGAAACCCTAGTGTAATTATTTGGATTGGTACTTGTACAACAGAAATAATTAAAATGGATTTAGAAGGAATGGCACCAAAATTGGAAAACGAAATCGAAATTCCAATTGTTGTTGCAAGAGCTAATGGTCTAGATTATGCTTTTACTCAAGGAGAAGATACTGTTTTAGCTGCTATGGCACATCGTTGTCCTGAACAAAAAACTGAAATTGAAAAAAAAATAGATGATAAATCTATACAAGAATTATTTTCTTTTCTTCCTCTTAAAACAAAAGAAAAATCCAATAAATCTTTTACTTTAAAAAATACATTTTCTTTAGTTCTTTTTGGTTCTTTACCTTCAACAGTAGCTTCTCAGCTTAGTTTAGAATTAAAACGTCAATCTATTCATGTTTCAGGTTGGCTACCTGCTCAAAGATATACAGATCTTCCGATATTGGGAGATAAAGTTTACGTTTGTGGTGTAAATCCTTTTTTAAGTCGAACAGCAACTACTTTAATGAGGCGTCGAAAATGTAAATTAATTGGAGCTCCTTTTCCAATTGGTCCTGATGGAACTCGTGCATGGATTGAAAAAATTTGTTCAGTTTTTAATATTGAAACACAAGGTTTAGAAGAAAGAGAACAACAAGTGTGGGAAAGTTTAAAAAATTATCTTAATTTAGTACGTGGAAAATCTGTTTTTTTTATGGGAGATAATCTTTTAGAAATCTCTTTAGCAAGATTTTTAATCCGATGTGGTATGATTGTTTATGAAATTGGAATTCCATATATGGATAAAAGATATCAAGCTGCAGAATTAACACTTTTGCAAGAAACTTGTAAAAAAATGTGTATACCAATGCCTCGAATTGTTGAAAAACCTGATAATTATAATCAAATACAGCGTATGCGTGAATTACAACCGGATTTAGCTATTACAGGAATGGCTCATGCAAATCCACTTGAAGCGAGAGGTATTAATACAAAATGGTCTGTTGAATTTACTTTCGCTCAAATTCATGGATTTACAAATGCCAAAGATGTTCTTGAACTTGTTACACGTCCTTTACGTCGTAATAATAATTTAGAAAATTTAGGTTGGACTAATTTAATAAAAATACAAAAAAGATAAAAAAAAAAGACTTATTCATTAGTAGACTAAATTTATTATATTAATGAATAAGTCTTTTTTTACAAATATTCGGTTTTTTCTAATAATTTTATTCTATTTTAATCCTATTTTATTGAGGAAGGTTTTTTATTATGATAACAAGCATTCCCTTATTGCTTTCTGTGCTATGGGTTCCAATATTATCATGGATAAATTTTTCAAGTACATTTTTTTTGTTTGGAATATATTATGGATTTCTGACTACTTTACCTATTGGTCCCTCTCAACTGTTATCTATAAGAGCTTTTCTGTTAGAAGGAAATTTTAGTGGTATAGCAGCTGTTAGTGGACTAATTACAGGACAATTGTTGATATTTTTATCAATTTTTTATTCACCATTGTATGTTCTATTAATAAAACCTCACTTATTAACTTTGTTGGTTTTACCATATATTTTATTCTATTGGTATAAAATTAAAGATTTAATAGATTATCAATCTTTAAAACCTATAACATCTATTAAAGATACTCGAATTTCTAAAATATTTTTTGATAGTTTTATATTTCAATTATTTAATCCTGTTGTATTACCAAGTCCTGTATTAGCAAGATTACTAAATATTTTTCTTTTTCGTTATAGTAATAATTTTATTTTTTTACTAAGTAGTTTTTTAGGTTGGTGTTTTGGTCAATTTTTATTTGTAAGTTTAGGCAAATTACTTCTATTTCGTATTGAATCGGATTCACCTATTCTTTATCTTTTAGTTAAACGTATTATTTATCGAACTTTTAGTATTATTATATTAAGTTTTTCATTATTACATTTAAGTAGAGCTCCAGTACCTTTTATTACAAAAAAACTTAATGATAATTTGCAATTTAATTTATCAAAACCAGAGGATTCTTTTGTATTAACAAAATCTTGGCCGACTCTTTTTTTTGATTATCGCAAATGGAATAGACCATTACGATATATAGAAAATAGTAGATTTAGTAGTCAAAGTCCTATAAAAAAAAAAGTATCTCAATATTTTTTTAATATTTCTTTAAGTGATGGAAAACCAAGACTATCTTTTACATATTTACCAAGTTTGTATTATTTTGAAAAAAATTTGCAAAAATCCTCTATTAATTTCAATCTTTTTTCATCTAATGAAATTTATGAAAAATGGATTAAAAATAAAAAAAATAAAAAATTAAAGATATATAAAGAATTTAAAAATCGATTTAAATTTTTAGATAATGGATTTTTTTTAGCAGAAATTATTGAAAAAAAAAACATATTGTCAACTTTTGAAGGAAATATTTTTACAAAAATTTGTGATCCTTTGTTAATTAAACAATATGATAAAAAAATGATAGTATCAAAATCACCATGGCTTTTAACAGAAAAATCTTATAAATTAACAAAAACGCAAAAAACACTTACTTTTTCTAAAAAAGATAATAAACTGAAAAAGTGGATTTCTAATCAATGTCAAGAATTTGAAGATAAAAATTTCATTTTACCTTGGGAACCTTTAACTCAAGATGCTAGGCGCATTTTAAGTTTACTTATTAACAAATCAAAAAAAACAAAAATTGATACAAATTTGAAACAAATGAATTTTTTTGATGAAAATGCAACCCAATTATTGAATAAACAAAATCTTTCTTCAATTGAAAATACACGTAAAAAAATAAATAGAAAATCAAATCTAAATTGGGAACTTATTTTAAATTTATCTCCTCGCCAAAAAATTTTATTTTTGAATTATTTACAAAAAGATAAATGGAACACGCTTAAAATTTCTTGGAAAAATTTTTTTTTAGGTGATTTTACTCAAATAAAAAATATTCTTTTTTTATTAACAAAGATAATTAAACCTGATCAAAACTATCAATTTCAAGAAATAAATAAAGAAATACCAAGATGGACTTCAAAATTAAAAAATGATAAATTTGACGTTATAGCTATCGGAGTTACTGATATTCGTCAAAGAAAAGTTAAAAATTTAGGATATTTAATAAAAGGAAAAGATAAAAGAAGAAAAATAATAAGACGTTTTTCACAACAATCTGATTTTCGTCGAAAATTAGTAAAAGGATCTATGCGTGCTCGACGACGTAAAACTTTAATATGGAAAATTTTTCAAGTTAAAATTAATTCTCCATTTTTTTTACGAATAATGGATAAACCGAATTTAAACGTTAACAATGTTTTGAAAATAAAACCAACATTTCAAAATATTTTAGAAAAAAAAAAAAAAGAATCGCTAAATCAAAAAGCTTTGTTTATAAAAAGAACAAAAGCAGATCGTTTTGCTATAGCAAACAGATGGGATTTTCCATTAGCTCAGTGGGGAAGAAGTTGGTTACTACTTATTCAATCACATCTAAGAAAATATATATTATTACCTATATTAATAATATTTAAAAATGTCATTCGTTTGTTTTTATTTCAAATTCCGGAATGGAATCAAGATTGGTATGAATGGAATAAAGAAATTCATATAAGATGTACATATGATGGGACTGAAGTTTCAGAAAAAGAATTACCAGAACAATGGCTTAGAGATGGTCTTCAAATAAAAATTATTTATCCTTTTTATTTAAAACCTTGGCATAATATTCAAAATAGAAATAATTTACCTAATAAAAAAAATGAAAAATTGGATTTAATTTATGATGATACAAATTTTCTACAAAATTTAGTAAAAACTAAAGAACATTCTAATAATTTAGTTAAAAAGAAAAAATTAAATTATTGCTATTTAACTGCTTGGGGATTTCAAACTAATTTACCGTTTGGTAATATAAAAAAACAACCTTCTTTTTGGAAACCGATAAAAAAAAAATTAAAAAAAAATATGTTTTTTAAACCATATCAAAATTTAAAAAATATTTCAACGAAAAACAAATTATATAAAATTTCTGATGTTGAGAATTTAAAAAATTTTAACAGTAAAAAAAAGGAATATATTAATCCTAATTTAAATAATCTAGATTTCAAAAAAAAAAATGTAGTAATTACTAAATTAAATAATCAAAATACATTATTAAAACAAAACACTGACAATGACATTTTTTCTATTAATTTTGAATATAAAACTTCAATATATATAAATAATTTAGAAAATTTACTAAAAAAAAAACATATATCTATAGAAAAATATTTAAAAAAACAAAAAACATTAAATTTAAAAAAAAAATTAATAATGATAAAACAAAAAACTATTAAAATTTTAAAAAAAAATGTTCAATTAATAAAAAAATTACCTAAAAATTTGAAAATAAATATTCAAAAAATTTATATAAATTTGAAAATAAATAAAACAAAATTGATTAATAACATTAGTAAGTTTTTTCAAGATAATTAAAAAAAATATTCAATTGTAAATAATAAAAAAAGAAAAAATTAAAGTTAATTTGAAACAAATAATGATATTAATTTCTCAAGCATATGTATTTAATAAAATATGGGAAATAAAAACAAAAAATAAGTCTTATTTAAAATGTTTATTAAAATATTGGACATCCCATTTATGGATAAAAAAAAATTTTCAAAGTTTTTTATCTAATCAAGGAATCGTTGGTTCTCTAGAATTACAAAATTTTAAAGAAGAAAATTGGAAAGAATGGTTAAAAGGTTTTAATCGATATAATTTTTCATCCAAAGAATGGTATAAAATAACACCTCAGCAATGGAGAAATAAAGTTAGTGAACATTGGAAAAACCAAGAAAATAAAAAATTAAATCCTAATCAACAAATTAGTAAAAATAATTTTTTTATTAATACTTCTATTTTAGAACAAACTAAAAAACGTAATAAAATATTTAAACAAAATTTATTAACTTATAGTTGTTTTGATTTTACAAAAAATTTAGCAATTAGAAACTTTTTGAATTTAAACAGAAAAAAAATATATAATAATATTATTATAAATAAAATACAGAAATCTTATTTTATTTATAATAAAAAAGCAAAATATTTAGATTTTTTTTCTCAAAAACAAAATATTTTTTTCGAATATAATCTATTATTATGGCTTATTCCAGAATTTATAGAAGAAAAAAATCAATATCAAAATAAAAGAATTTTAATTCTAAAAAATTCTATTATTAAAGAAAATAATAAAAAAATAATTCAAAATCAAAAATTATTTCGAAAAAGAGAACTTAATCAATCTATTCGCCAATGGAGATGGAAATCAAAAAGTTTAGAAAAAAAATTTAAAAAATTAGGAAATATGGCTTCTCTAATGACTTTTATGCAAAATCAAGAAAATATTATTTCTCTTTCCAGTAAAATGCGAGAAGATTTAAAATTATTTCATCTTTTTTTTCGTCGAAATACTACTATAAATCAATTAACTATTAATTCAGAACATCGTTTAGCACGGTTATTAGATGATCAAATTTTAATGTATAAAATGGTAAGTACTTTTTTAAATATTAAATATAGATTTAAACGACTATCAAATTTAGATAATTTTGATGATTTTTTAGGAATACAATTTTTTGAAAATAAAGAAAAAAATAATTTCTTTTTTTTTAATTCGTTTAATCTTGAAGATATTTTACTTCCAAAACGTCGTAGAAAATTTCGAATTTTAAATTCTTTAACTTCAAAAAATAAAAAAAATACACAACTTAATCAAAAATTTGTTCAAAAAAAATTTTCTAAAACAAAAATAAAAAAAATTAAACGTTTTATTTGGGCTAGTTATCGATTTGAAGATTTAGCTTGTATGAATAGATTTTGGTTTAATACAATAAACGGTAGTAGATTTTCTATGCTTAGGTTTCGAATGTATCCTTCTTTATTAACTTAAAAAAATTGAATTTTATTTTTTCTTGTTAGAAAATAGAGTTTATAAACTCTATTTTCTAATTAATTTTTCAACATAAAGTAATTTTATTATTGTATTAATTACATTTTTATTTTTTTACTATTTTTCTATCACAAATAAAGAAATTTATTAAATATTTTTTAGGAGAATTTTTTATGTCAAAAAATTTGTTTATGGATTTATCTTCCATTTCTGAAAAAGAAAAAGGATCTGTTGAATTTCAAATATTTAGATTAACTAATCGAGTTGTAAAATTAACTTATCATTTTAAAAAACATGGTAAAGATTATTCATCTCAAAGAGGTTTATGGAAAATTTTAGGAAAACGTAAACGTCTTTTAGCTTATTTATTTAAAACGAATTTTGTTAGTTACGAAAATTTAATTATTCAATTAGGGATTCGCGGATTAAAAAAAAATTAAAAATTTTTTTTTAGTTTTTTATTATAAAAAAAAATGAAAAGGAGAGTTATATATGATGATACTTACTAAAAACAAACCAATGATAGTAAGTATGGGTCCTCATCATCCATCAATGCATGGTGTTCTTCGACTTATTGTTACTTTAGATGGAGAAGATGTTTTGGATTGCGAACCTGTCTTAGGTTATTTACATAGAGGAATGGAAAAAATAGCTGAAAATAGAACAATTGTACAATATCTTCCTTACGTAACACGATGGGATTATTTAGCTACAATGTTTACAGAAGCAATAACTGTAAATGCACCAGAAAAACTAACAAATATTCAAGTTCCTAAAAGAGCGAGTTATATACGAATCATTATGCTGGAATTAAGTCGTATTGCATCCCATTTGCTATGGCTTGGACCTTTTATGGCTGATATTGGTGCACAAACTCCTTTTTTTTATATTTTTAGAGAAAGAGAAATGATTTATGATTTATTTGAATCTGCTACTGGAATGCGAATGATGCATAATTATTTTCGAATTGGAGGAGTTGCAGTAGATTTACCTTATGGTTGGATAGACAAATGTTTAGATTTTTGTGATTATTTTTTACCTAAAATAAATGAATATGAAAGACTTATTACAAATAATCCTATTTTTTTGAAACGAGTAGAAGGGATAGGTACTGTTACTAGAGAAGAAGCTATTAATTGGGGATTATCAGGTCCTATGTTACGAGCTTCAGGAGTTCAATGGGACCTTCGAAAAGTAGATCATTATGAATGTTATGATGAGTTAGATTGGAAAATTCAATGGCAAAAAGAAGGGGATTCATTAGCTCGTTATTTAGTAAGAATTGGTGAAATGAAAGAATCTGTTAAAATAATTCAACAAGCTTTAAAAGCTATTCCGGGAGGACCTTTTGAAAATTTAGAAGCACGCCGGCTTAATCAAGGAAAAAATTCAGAATGGAATTTATTTGAATATCAATTTATTAGTAAAAAACCTTCACCAACTTTTAAATTACCTAAACAAGAACATTATGTAAGAGTAGAAGCACCAAAAGGAGAATTAGGTATTTTTTTAATTGGAGATGATAGTGTTTTTCCTTGGAGACTTAAAATTCGTTCACCTGGTTTTATAAATTTACAAATTCTTCCTCAATTAGTAAAAGGAATGAAATTAGCAGATATTATGACAATTTTAGGTAGTATAGACATAATTATGGGGGAGGTTGATCGTTAAAATGATTTCAAATATAAATTTAGAAGACAAATTTTTTTCCTTTTTTTTTACATTAGGTTTTTCTAAAGAATTTTTTAATTTTTTATGGATTATTTTTTCTATTTTAATTCTTATGTTAGGAGTTACTATTGGAGTACTAGTACTTGTATGGCTTGAAAGAAAAATATCTGCTGCAATCCAGCAACGGATTGGACCAGAATATGCTGGTCCTTTAGGAATAATCCAAGCTTTAGCGGATGGAATTAAACTTTTTTTAAAAGAAGATATTGTTCCAGCACAAGGAGATGTTTGGTTATTTAATATTGGACCTATTTTGGTTCTTATACCAGTCTTTTTAAGTTATTTAGTAATTCCTTTTGAATATAATGTTATTTTAGCTAATTTTAGTATAGGGGTTTTTTTTTGGATTGCTGTTTCTAGTGTTGTTCCTCTTGGACTTCTTATGGCTGGTTATGGATCAAATAATAAGTATTCTTTTTTAGGTGGTTTAAGAGCTGCTGCTCAATCTATTAGTTATGAAATTCCTTTAGCTTTAAGTGTTTTATCTATAGCTCTACGTGTGATTCGTTAAAGTACTTAAAAAAATTTAGTAATAAATTTTTTAATTGTTTAATAAAAAACTAAATAGTCATATGGGTGAGATTAAACAGCATTTTAATTTGCAGTAAAAAAATCAAGTCCCATCCTCTTTGTACAAGAGTGAAAGCTATATACAATCAATAAAAAAGTATATTTTCCAGGTAAAAGAGTAGCAATCTAGTCCTGACAGCGAAAAGAAAAAATCAATAATATAATTTTATTATATATATTGAATAAGCAAGAGTAGAAGGTAAGAAAACCCAAAATACACAAAAAATTAGTGAAAAATATATTAAATATATTAAAATGAGAATAAGGACTTAATATTAGTAGAGATTTTTAAGTAGTACTTCCTTTGAATCTCAATTAAAAGTATAAACCTATCTATTACAAAAATGACTATTAGGAACGAAATAATTTTTTTACAATTCTTCAATTAAAAAAAATTGATATTGTTTTATTTATAAATAAAACAATATCAATTTTTTTTAATGTAAAGTTAGCGCTAGCCAAAATTGTAAAAATTAAGATAGATTCATAAGCTTTTATTTTATAGCAAACAGAATCTCGTTGGTAAAAAACTATATATTTTTTATATTTAAATAACCACTGAGGAGCCGTATGAAATGAAAATTTCATGTACGGTTTTGCAATAGAGATATAAATAGTAATGTTCATATCGACTATAATTATCAAATAGTTTAAGTACAGTTGATATAGTTGAAGCTCAATCTAAATATGGATTTTTAAGTTGGAATTTATGGCGTCAACCTATTGGTTTTATTGTTTTTTTTATTGCTTCTTTAGCAGAATGTGAAAGACTCCCTTTTGATTTACCAGAAGCTGAAGAAGAGTTAGTTGCGGGTTATCAAACTGAATATTCAGGCATGAAATTTGCTTTTTTTTATCTAGCTTCTTATTTAAATTTGCTAGTTTCTTCATTATTTGTAACAATTCTTTATTTAGGGGGGTGGCACTTTTCAATTCCATTTTTTTCACTTTTTAAAAATTTTGAATGGAATTTAATGAGTAATGGAATTAGTGAAGTTATTAGCATAATAATAGGAATAGTTATTACATTAGTAAAATCTTATTTATTTTTATTTATTTCAATAATGACAAGATGGACTTTACCTAGAATACGAATTGATCAATTATTAAATCTTGGTTGGAAATTTCTTTTACCTATTGCTTTAGGTAATTTATTATTAACAACGTCTTTTCAACTTTTTTTATTATAAATCTAAAAAAATACATAACTAAAACCATAAATTTATGAAGGAAGTTTTTATATGTTTTCTATTATAAATGGCTTAAAAAATTATAATCAACAAGCAATACAAGCTGCAAGATATATTGGTCAAGGGTTTTTAGTTACTTTAGATCATATGAATCGTTTACCTACAACTATTCAATATCCTTATGAAAAATTAATACCTTCTGAGCGATTTCGTGGTCGTATTCATTTTGAATTTGATAAGTGTATTGCTTGCGAAGTCTGTGTACGTGTATGCCCAATAAATCTACCAGTTGTAGATTGGGAATTAAAAAAAACTATAAAAAAAAAACAATTAAAAAATTATAGTATTGATTTTGGAGTTTGTATATTTTGTGGTAATTGTGTTGAGTATTGTCCTACAAATTGTTTATCTATGACTGAAGAATACGAACTTTCAACTTATAATCGTCATGAATTAAATTATGATCAAATTGCATTAGGACGTTTACCTATATCAATAATCGAAGATTCTACAATTGAAAATATTTTCAATTTAACTTCTTTACCTAAAGGCAAAATAGAAGGGCATATTTATTCTCGAAATATTACAAATATTGTAAATTAATTAATTTTTTTTAATTGTTCGTTTATTTTTTTTTTTTTTTTAACAAATTCATTTTGTTAAAAAATATTTGATTTTATTATTGTGAGCTTTATGAAATTACCAGAATCATTTTATGAAACTATTTTTCTTTTTTTAGAGTCAGGTCTTATATTAGGAAGTTTAGGTGTAATATTATTAACTAATATAGTTTATTCTGCTCTTTTTTTAGGTTTTGTTTTTGTTTGTATATCGTTATTATATCTTTTATTAAATGCAGATTTTGTGGCTGCCGCACAAATTTTAATTTATGTAGGAGCTGTTAATGTATTAATTATTTTTGCTGTTATGTTAATAAATAAAAAACAATATTCCAATTTTTTTGTCTATTGGACAATAGGTGATGGTATTACTTTAACTCTTTGTACAAGTATTTTTTTATTATTAAATAATTTTATTTCTAATACATCATGGTCTAAAATTTTTTTAATGACAAAGCCTAATTTAGTAGTAAAAGATATTATTTTAATAAATACGGTTAGGCATATTGGTTCGGAATTATTAACTGAATTTTTACTTCCATTTGAACTTATGTCAATAATTCTTTTAGTTGCTTTAATAGGTGCTATTACTTTAGCTCGTCGTGAAAAAAAAATTGAATTAGAAAAAAATGATTTTTTTAATTTTTGATTACTATTTTAATAAACAATTTCATAAAATGAAAAATTTTAAGGAAGTTTTTTATGCTTGAACATATACTTACTTTAAGTGCTTTTTTATTTTGTATTGGGGTTTTTGGATTAATTACAAGTCGAAATATGGTAAGAGCATTGATGTGTCTTGAATTAATTTTTAATGCTGTTAATATTAATTTAGTAGCTTTTTCAAATTTTTTAGATAGCTCACAAATTAAAGGAGAAATTTTTTCTATTTTTATTATAGCCATCGCTGCTGCTGAAGCCACTATAGGATTAGCTATTGTTTTAGCTATTTATCGAAATAGAAAATCAACTCGTATTGATCAATTTAATTTGCTAAAATGGTAATAGTCTTTATAAAATATTTAATATAGAAATATATGAATAAAAACAATTATATAGATTATGATATATAGTATTAATATATTTATTTATATATGTTTTTTTATATAGAAATAGAAAAAAGTTTGTATGTATATAAATTTAATTATATAAAAAAATAAATAAAAAAAATATATATATATATGTTTTATTTAATTTAAGGTTTTTTCCAAATTAGGAGTTAATTAAATGGCACATGCAGTCAAAATTTATGATACATGTATTGGTTGTACTCAATGTGTAAGAGCTTGTCCGACAGATGTATTAGAAATGATACCTTGGGATGGATGTAAAGCTAATCAAATAGCTTCTGCTCCTCGAACAGAAGATTGTGTAGGTTGTAAAAGATGTGAATCTCGTTGTCCAACAGATTTTTTAAGTGTACGTGTTTATTTAGGAAATGAGACTACTCGTAGTATGGGTCTAAGTTATTAATTTATACTATTGAAAAATAGTTAATATAACTAAATAGTAAATACAAATTTTTTATTTTTTTTTAATAAGAATCTATATATATATATTATATACAGGTTCTTATTAACTTTTTTTTATCTTTATTATGAACCATTTTCCTTGGCTAACTATTATTGTTCTTTTTCCTATATCTGCAGGTTTAGTAATCCCGTTTTTACCTTCTACAGGGAACAAAATTATTCGATGGTATACTTTAGGTGTTTGTTTATTAGAATTTCTTTTAATAACTTATATTTTTTGTTATCATTATCAATTTAATGATCATTTAATTCAATTAAAAGAAGATTATAATTGGATTAGTTTTATTAATTTTCATTGGAGGTTAGGAATTGATGGATTTTCAATAGGACTTATTTTATTAACAGGATTTATAACTACTTTAGCTACTCTCGCTGCTTGGCCCGTAACAAGAAATCCACGATTATTTTATTTTTTGATGTTAGCAATGTATAGTGGACAAATTGGACTATTTGCTTCTCAAGATATTTTACTCTTTTTTTTTATGTGGGAGTTAGAATTACTTCCTGTTTATTTGCTTTTAGCAATGTGGGGAGGAAAACGACGTTTATACGCTGCGACAAAATTTATTTTGTATACTGCAGCTGGGTCCCTTTTTATTTTAATAGGGGGACTAATTATGGCATTTTATAATTCTAATGAATTTACTTTCGATTTTCAATTTTTAATTAATAAAAAATATCCTTTGGAATTAGAAATAATAATATATTTAAGTTTTTTAATAGCTTATGCAGTTAAATTACCAATAATACCTTTCCATACTTGGTTACCAGATACACATGGAGAAGCACACTATAGTACATGTATGCTTTTAGCTGGAATACTTTTAAAAATGGGAGCCTATGGATTAATTAGAATTAATATGGAATTACTTCCTCATGCACATTCTTTTTTTGCTCCATGGTTAGTAATTGTAGGTGCAATTCAAATAGTTTATGCAGCTTTAACTTCTCTAAGTCAACGCAATTTAAAAAGAAGAATTGCTTATTCTTCAGTATCACATATGGGATTTGTTCTTATCGGAATTGGATCGATCACAAATTTAGGGCTTAATGGTGCTATTTTACAAATGATTTCACATGGTTTAATTGGTGCTTCACTTTTTTTCTTAGCAGGAATAAGTTATGATCGAACACGGACTTTGGTTTTAGATCAAATGGGTGGAATAGGTAATTCTATGCCCAAAATATTCACATTATTTACTAGTTGTTCAATGGCATCTTTAGCTTTGCCAGGTATGAGTGGTTTTATAGCCGAATTAATGATTTTTTTAGGAGTAATTGATAATCCTAATTATTCTTCATTATTTAAAATAATAATTATTATAATTCAAGGAATTGGTATTATTTTGACTCCTATTTATTTATTATCCATGTTACGTCAAATGTTTTATGGATATAAATTTTCAAATACTTTAGAACCATATTTTATGGATGCTGGACCACGAGAAATTTTTATTTTAATTTGTTTATTTTTTCCAATTATAAGTATTGGAATTTATCCTAACTTTGTTTTATCTATTTGGAATAGTAAAGTAAATTTTCTTTTATCTAATAATTTTTTCTAAAATCTAGAAAATTTAGTATTTCTTTTGAATTGCAAAAATGAAAGTTCTATAATTTCTAATTAAATAAATTTGAAAACATTTAAAATGTTATAATTTTACTAAAAATAAGTGAACTTAGTTTTTCATTATTTCAAATAGTGGATTATATAAATAACTTATCTATAAATCCACTATTTGAAATAATATATATTTCTATATATTTCAATATCTATATTTAATGTTAAATTAACCATCCATAGCTATGTAAACCTTTTCCTAATAAATTAACTCCTAAATAACAAATCCAAACAATAAAAAAACCTAACGAAGCTATAATTGCCGGTTTTTTTCCTTGCCAACCTTTAATCATTCGAGTATGCAAATAAATAGCAAATATTAACCAAGTAATTAAAGCCCAAGTTTCTTTCGGATCCCAATTCCAATAGGAGCCCCATGCTTCATTAGCCCATACTGCTCCAGATAGAATACCAATAGTTAAGAGAGGAAATCCTAAACTAATAACTCTATAACTCCAATTATCTAATTCTTTTATTAATTGCCATTTACGAAAATTAATAAAAGAAAAAACTTTTTGCGTTTTATATGATAATATTTCATTTTCCATTGGTTGTAAAAGATTTTTAAAAATAAAAGAATTAAAAGGAAAATTAAAATAAGATGTAAGTATTGGCAAATTTTTTTGTTTTGTTAATGTAATAATTAAAATAGTTATTGCTAATAAAGATCCGCATAAAAGAGTAGAATAACTTAACATCATCATAGTTACATGCATCATTAACCAATGAGATTGTAAAGCTGGAACTAAAAAAACAGATTCTTGCATTTCTTTTGGGAGACTTAAAGTTGCAAATCCATGAGTTAACATTGCGCTTGGTGCAGTTATTATACCTAACCATGTGTTTTTGCTTTTGTTTTCTAAAATTAAATGAATTAATGTAAAACTCCAAGAAAGAAACATAGAAGATTCGTATAAATTACTTAAAGGAAAATGTCCTGAAGAACTCCAACGAATTAATAAAAAAGTTGTTATAAAAAAACAAGCAATTTTCATACTTATTTCTCCTAAAATAGTTATTGGTTTAATATTTATATAAAGAAATTTTCCCCAATAAATAAACGTAACAAAAAAAAGAAGGAAAAAAGATGTATGTGCTAAAATACGCTCTAAGGTTATAAATGGCATAATAAAAAATTTAAAGTTTTTTAGATTGTATACAAATTGAATTAAAAAAAAATATATATAATACTGATTATAAATAAATAAAAAGACAAAAGATATTATAAAACATATTTTTATAATAAAAAAATTTATGCCGCTACTCGGATTCGAACCGAGAAGCCTTAGCACTGCTTCCTAAGAGCAGCGTGTCTACCAATTTCACCATAGCGGCTTATTTAAATTATATACTATAATTTTTTAAAAATTTTAACTTTTTTATAAAAAAGTCATACGGAGTATAGTTTGGTAGTGTATCATCTTGGGGTGATGAAAGTCGTGGGTTCAAATCCCGCTACTCAAAAAAAAATTATAATTAATTTACTAATTAAAATGGAAAAAGTGTATTTCATAGTTTTTTATGAAATACACTTTTTCCATTTTAATTCTTTCAAAGATTTATTTATGAAAAGTTTTTTTCCATAACTGAATTTTATTAATAAAAAAAAGTGCAGTAAATGAAATTATTAAAACAAAACTTGCAATAATAGTAGCACTTTTATAATCATATTGTTCAAGTTTTTGAAAAAGAAGTACAGAAATTACTAAATCTTTCATTGGAATATTAGACGCTATTAAAACTATTGAACCATATTCACCTAAAGCTCTAGAAAAACCTAAAGTAGTTCCAGTTAATAATGATGGAGTTAATGGTGGAAACAAAATATGCCAAAAAGTTGTCCATGGTGATGCACCTAAACACCATGCAGCTTCTTCTAAATCTTCTTCCATGTTTTGTAAAACGGGTTGTATGGTGCGTACTACAAAAGGTAAAGATACAAAAATCATTGCTAAAAGCACTCCTATAGGATTAAAAACTATTTTTATATTTAACCATGAACAAATAGGTTTTATCCATCCTTTATCATTAAATACAGTCATTAAAGTTAATCCTCCAACTGAAGTTGGAAGAGCAAATGGAAGATCTACTGTAGCATCTAAAAGTTTTTTTCCTGGAAATTCATATCTTACCAAAACCCAAGCAAGAATTAGGCCAAAGATTGCGTTAATTATTGTAGCCAATAAAGCAGTTAAAAAAGTAAAACCATAAGCAGATAACACAACTGGTTCAAGAGCTGTTTGTAATAAAATATTCCAAGGTTGTTGCTTAGTTTTATATAACAAAAAAAAAATCGGCAAAGCTAAGATAAAAGTACCATAATGCAATGCACAAGCTAAGACTAATTCAAATTTAGTTAAAAATCGAAATTTTCCTTTAGTAATGAAAAGTATTATAAAAGGAGGAATAAAAAAAAGTGGAATCATTTTTTAATAACCTAAAAAAATGTAGTTAAACTTATTAACTTTCTTATTTTATTTATAAAAACAAAAAATTGACAAAATACATTTTTTTTATGATTCATCTAATTTAGACGTTGATATGGATTTAGATGAATTTAATAATTTATCATTTATTGTATAATAAAAACTTTTTGAACGATTTGTTAAAATAGATTTTGCTAAAGAAAAAGCTCTTAAAGCGCTTTTATTAGCTTTATTTTTCCAAATAGCTTTACGAATTCGTGTTTTAGATTTAGATGTACGTTTTTTTGGAACTGCCATAATAAAAAATACCTTACCTTTTATTTATAAAAATTGCTGAAAAAAATATTATATATTTTTTTATAATTAAATTTCTTTTCCATTTAAAAAAATAGAATCAACTATAAATCGAGTTGATTTTTGTCGATGTCCTAATTTACGTCGTGTTTTTTTTTTTGAAATCATTTTATAAATTGTAATTTTTTTTTCAAGACAAGAATGTAAAATTCTACCTTTAACTATCGCTCCTTTTAACCAAGGATGTCCCATTTTTATAGTAGACTCTTGACGAATCATTAATACTCGATAAATTAATATTTTTGTGTTTTGTTCTAATTCATTTGGTGTTAATGAGACAAAATGACGAATATTATAAAATCTTCCAGGTTCTACTCGGAGTTGCTGCCCTCCGGTTTCAATTATTGCGTATTTACTCATTATGTTATAAATGTTTTAATTTTATTAATTGTTTTAAATAAAAATTTAATTAAATTTTTAAACTAGAATAGAACAAAATATTTTTTCAATTAGTTTTTTTATAAAAAAAAACATATCTTTTAGTTCAAAACTAAAAAAAGATATATAATATTATATTACTTTATATTATAAGTATCTTTTTTAGTTTTTTTTATTACTTAAAAAGAAAAAATATTAATTATTTTTATATTTTTGAATTATAAACGAAAATTTATAAAAATATAAAGTTTTATTTTAATAAAAATGTTTTATGGAACTTATATTTCAAAATGTTTGGTTTGTACCATTGTTTCCATTTTTAGCTTCTATTTTATTAGGAATCGGATTATTTTTTTTCCCAAATTCTATAAAAAAATTTCGTCGTCTATCTTCTTTTATTAGTATTATGTTTTTAAACATAGCTATGTTACTCTCATTTCATTTTTTTTGGCAACAAATTACAGGTAGTCCAATTCATAGATATTTATGGTCTTGGGTTCTTTATAAAAATTTTGTTTTAGAAATAGGCTATTTACTTGATCCACTTACTTCAATTATGTTAGTTTTAGTAACTACAGTAGCAGTTATGGTTATGATTTATAGTGATAGTTATATGTTTTATGATGAAGGATATATAAAATTTTTTTGTTATTTAAGTCTTTTTACTGCATCAATGTTAGGGTTAGTTCTTAGTCCTAATTTAATACAAGTTTATATTTTTTGGGAATTAGTTGGAATGTGTTCATATTTATTAATTGGTTTTTGGTTTACTAGACCAAGTGCAGCTAATGCGTGTCAAAAAGCTTTTGTTACAAATCGCATTGGTGATTTTGGATTATTATTAGGCATTTTAGGATTTTATTGGATAACAGGTAGTTTTGATTTTCAACAATTATCAAAACGATTTTTTGAATTACTAAGCTATAATCAAATTAATTTAGTTTTTGCTACTTTGTGTGCTCTATTTTTGTTTTTAGGTCCAGTAGCTAAATCTGCACAATTTCCATTACATATATGGTTACCAGATGCTATGGAAGGACCTACACCCATTTCAGCCCTTATTCATGCTGCAACTATGGTTGCAGCTGGTATTTTTCTAGTTGCTCGAATGTTTCCTCTTTTTCAAATGTTACCATTTGTCATGAGTATCATTTCTTGGACAGGTGCCATTACAGCTTTATTAGGAGCTACTATTGCTTTAGCTCAAAAAGATCTTAAAAAAGGTTTAGCTTATTCAACAATGTCACAATTAGGATATATGATGTTAGCATTAGGCATCGGATCTTACAAAGCTGGTTTATTTCATCTTATTACACATGCTTATTCAAAAGCTTTACTATTTCTTGGTTCTGGTTCAGTTATTCATTCAATGGAACCTATTGTAGGTTATCATCCGAATAAAAGTCAAAATATGATTTTTATGGGTGGTTTAAGACAATATATGCCAATAACTGCAATAACTTTTTTGTTTGGTACACTTTCTTTATGTGGAATTCCACCTTTTGCTTGTTTTTGGTCCAAAGATGAAATTTTAGTAAATAGTTGGTTACATTTTCCTATTTTAGGGTCTATTGCTTTTTTTACAGCTGGTTTAACTGCTTTTTATATGTTTCGTATATATTTTTTAACTTTTGAGGGAGATTTTCGTGGTCATTTTTTTGATGACGTAAAAAAATTATCTTCTATTTCAATATGGGGAAGTTTAGAATTTAACAAAGAACAATTTAAACTAGACAAAAAATCTACATTATATCCTAAAGAAGCTAATAATATAATGTTATTTCCTTTAATAATATTAACAATACCTACTGTATTTATAGGTTTTATAGGAATTTTATTTGATGAAAATAAAATGAATGTTGATTCTTTATCCTATTGGCTTACTTTATCCATAAATTCTTTTAATTACAGTAATTCTGAAAAGTTTTTAGAATTTTTATTTAATGCAATTCCTTCTGTTAGTATAGCTTTTTTTGGAATATTAATTGCTTTTTATTTATATGGTCCTAATTTTTCTTTTTTAAAAAAAGAAAAAAAAAAATTACAATTGAAATCTGAAATAGATATTGTTTTAAAAAGTTTTTCAAATTTTATTTATAATTGGTCTTATTATCGAGCTTATATAGATGGGTTTTATTCTTCTTTTTTTATTAAAGGTTTAAGGTTTTTAATTAAAATAGTTTCTTTTATTGATCGATGGATTATTGATGGAATTATAAATGGAATTGGCATTTTTAGTTTTTTTGGAGGTGAGAGTTTAAAATATATAGAAGGAGGTAGAATTTCTTCTTATTTATTTTTCATAATTTTTTGTATGTTTTTGTTTTTTTTATATAGCTATATTATTTAAATAATATTTATTTATGATAACATATTTTATGTTATTATGAGCTTTTGAATTAATTTATTAAGTAAATTTAAAATTCTTTTAAATTCTTTCAAGAATAAGGATACAATCGTGAATATGGAGTTTTTCTGACTTCGCTACTTTCCACAACCTTACTACTTGATTAACAAAAAACCGGAGTAGATCAGATAGAATGTTACGTACTCTAACATTTAGTCTATAAGCCAAAGACTCTAAACATGAAGTAAGCAAAGAGGTCAAAGGACAAACAGGAAAAGGGATTTTGAAAGAGATTTTGTGATTGAAAATAATTTCCAAGTGCTATAAAATCTGCTTTGTTTTATTAAAAGAAAGGAATCGGAAAAATAGGTAAAGTCGGTTAAAACCGTTTCACCATGATCTGCTCACTTTTAGGATAAAAGAATACTTTTTTTTGTAGAAGAGTTATTTGTAGCCCTTCGGGAGAATGAGTTGACTTAGCAAATCGTTAAGATTGTAGCATCATTGAACTTGCTTAATCAATAAGCATCTCGGGGAGGACACTGGAGAAGATCATAGTGATGGTTGACCGCCTCCCCCTTGTCTAAAAATTTTTCGATGTAGAGTTTAGGGGATTGCTATCGTTATCTTTTTACCCTATAATAAAAGAAGGTAGAGTGTACTGAAAGTTATTTCCATTCTTAATCCAAGAATTTTTTGGTTCTTTGAACAGTTTATGGGCTAATTTTAGGTTGAAAAGTTTTTGAATGTTTTTAGAATTAAACTCATTGTTCCTTAGTAGCTCAGTGGTAGAGCGGTCGGCTGTTAACCGATTGGTCGTAGGTTCAAATCCTACCTGAGGAGATGCTTGTTTTGACTTTTAGAACTAGGTGTTCTTTTTCATTGTTTATACTAATGTCAAATTGCAACAAAAAAAAAATGTACTGATGATTATCCGTAATCTAAAAAAATGGAAACAATGATCTATGTGGAGTACTGAAAAACTAAGAAAAGCAAATGGATTATTTTTTTTCTGATGAAAGTATTAGACTTATTTGAGTGAAGGCTTCTATTTGTTTGAGACTTGTGACTAACTAGTAACAATGTAAGTTTTTTGCTTAAAA